ACCAATTAATCACGAAATGCTATGGTTCTTACATAGGATTTCTGAATGAAACCCAATTCGTAAGTAATTCGTCGAGATTGTACACCCTTTTTTCTATTTCTGCTATAAAAAAGAAGACATAAATATAAAGAAAGTGCAGCCGGTGAAACCCAACCTATTCTTGAAATACACAACTCGCACACACTCCCTTTCCAAAAAAAATCAATACACCCAGCACTACGCTCAGATTTATTGGATTTGTTGCTAAAATATCGGTATTAAACTCAAAACTCCCAACGGATGGCCAGTGCCCCATGGAAACAAAAGAATCGGTTATATTTTTCATACGCTCCCCTATTATAGATAGGACTAACAAAGAACAGAGTTCTTTTTGTATCACTCCGCTCGCCCCCTTTTTGTTTTTTAATCGATTTCTTTTTTTATGGGATTCATTATGGTTATGTTATTATTCTTCTTTTTTTTTTGAATTAATGAAGTTTCCAATAAAATACTTAATACTTATAAATACTTAAGAAATTGATGAAGTTGAAGTTAGTTCTGAGATCTCGTGTCAATCGTTAAAAATCTCCTTTGTTGAAACGTTTCCTAATATACAAATACAATACCAATACAAATACAAAGGAAAAGATAAAAAGAAAAAATTTCATTTTACTAAACTAAGAACGAAAGGGAAGAAAGCGAGTGAATCCGCTAATTCCTTATCCTCAAATCAGTTCTTCCCAGAGTCTTTTTTTTTACATTTTGATTCTACGATGAAATGAAACATTAAACAAAAGGATTTGCAAATAAAAGAGCTAATGCCACGACCAGTCCATAAATTGTTAAAGCTTCCATAAAAGCCAGACTAAGCAATAAAGTACCTCGTATTTTACCCTCTGCTTCTGGTTGTCTCGCAATACCTTCTACAGCCTGGCCCGCAGCAGTACCTTGACCAACCCCAGGTCCAATAGAAGCAAGCCCTACAGCCAATCCAGCAGCAATAACGGAAGCAGCAGAAATAAGTGGATTCATGGTAAGTTCCTCGCACAAAAAAAAAATGGTTAATGATACAACCAACTAAGAAATTAGTACTTATCTTTTTCTTCCATAACGTAAATCACCTGCAATTTTTCTTCTTTTCAATTTTATTTTGGAACAATTTTTCGAAACATACACAAGGATTGATGCTCATAGGCATTAGATATATCAATATATCCTATATGTAGTAAGACCTCTTTCTCTTCCAAATTCTGCAATATAAATCTAATATCTCTTACTTCATATAGACATAAATATATGCAGCTATTTGCATTTTATTCTACAACCCTGTGAATTATATTGAACCCTGCATTGCTTGAATTGGGATAAGCTAAAAAAAATACTATTTCAAAATGAGAAAGTTAGTCAATAATGACCCTCCATGGATTCACCTATATAAGCCGCAGCCAAAGTTGCAAAAATCAGAGCTTGAATACCACTTGTAAATAATCCAAGAAACATGACAGGTATAGGAACTACTGAAGGCACTAAAGAAACAAGAACAACAACTATTAATTCATCAGCCAATATATTCCCAAAAAGTCGAAAACTAAGAGATAAAGGTTTTGTGAAATCTTCTAGGATATTAATTGGTAAAAGTATTGGAGTTGGTTTAATGTATTTCCCGAAATATCCCAATCCTTTTTTGCTAAAACCCGCATAGAAATATGCCATTGACGTGGGTAAAGCTAAAGCAACAGTAGTATTTATATCATTCGTAGGCGCAGCTAACTCCCCATGAGGTAACTTTATTATTTTCCAAGGTAAAAGAGCACCTGACCAATTAGAAACAAAAATAAATAAGAACATTGTTCCAATAAATGGAACCCAAGGCCCATACTCCTCTCCAATCTGAGTTTTGCTCAAATCTCGAATAAATTCAAGAACATATTCGAAGAAATTCTGACCGTCGGTCGGAATTTCTTGTGGATTCCGAATAGCTATGATGACTGAACCTAATAAGATAGCAATTACAACCCAAGAAGTAATAAGTACTTGGGCATGAATTTGTAAACCTCCTATTTGCCAATAGAAATGTTGGCCTACTTCTACGCCTGATATATCGTATAACCCTTTGAGTGTTTTAACGGAACATGGTATAACATTCATATTGTCCTCTAACAGAAATCAAACTTAAAAAAAGGAATTATTTTGATTCAACAATCTCTTTCTCACATCTCTTTCTCAATGAATATACGTTCATTCATGAATTTCAGTTATGAATCGTATATTTAGGATACTAAGAAATCACATAAAAAAATACCAATTATTTTCGATTTTTTCTTCAATATTCAAAACATAGTTCAAACTCCAAAAAATGCAAACCAAATCAAAAAAAGTTCACCAAAAACGAACTAAAAAGATTCTTCATTATAAGATAATCAAACATTTTTTATATAACTAGAATGGCCCTCACAAATTGCAGATACTAATTTGGTAAGAATCAATCGAATCGAAGCTATAGCATCATCGTTGGCCGGAATAGAAATATCTGCAAGATCTGGATCACAATTTGTATCGATTAAACAAATCGTCGGAATACCCAAAATGATACATTCTCGAAGAACCATATATTCTTCTTGCTGATCAACGATTATTACAATATCGGGCAATCCCGCCATATATTTGATCCCACCCAGATATTTTTGCAAAGTAGATAATTTTCTCTTCAACATTGCTGCATCTCCTTTAGGGAGACGGTTGAGTTTCCCCATCTTTTGTTCTGCTCTTAAGTCCCTAAACTTCTGAAGTCTTGTTTCTGTAGTAGACCAATTCGTTAACATACCCCCAAGCCATTTTTTATTAACATAATGACATCGAGCCCTTATTGCTGCTGATTCTACTAAATCCGCTGCTTTCTTTTTGGTACCAACGATTAAGAATTTTTTTCCCCTACTTGCTGCATCAAAAACTAAATCGCAGGCTTCTGATAAAAAATGAGCAGTTAGAGTAAGATTTGTAATATGAATACCTTTACGCTTTGCAGAGATGTAAGGAGCCATTCGAGGATTCCATTTCTTAGTACTATGACCAAAATGAACTCCTGCTTCCATCATTTCTTCCAAATTGATGTTCCAATATCGTCTTTCCATTTTCCCACACTTTCTCTTTTTTTTTTTCAAAGAGATTCAGTACCCTGTGAAATAAATAATTGTTCCGACGGAACCTTCTACCAGGATTAACCATTGATTTACGACCCAAACCATCAATTTCATTTCATCCTTTATTTTTTATTTCATTGATTACCAAATACATAATCGGACCAGAAAGTTCAAATAAAAAAAAAACTTCTTGTCTTCTTGTTAGGAATTACTAAATTACATCACGTATACGTAAATGATTGGTCTGATGTCTCATGGAAATTTTTTGAGGTGCAAGAACAAAAGAATTCTCTATGGTGTAACAGAAGATCTCTCATTTCTAACTCGAATAGATTCTTCCTTTTTATTTTCAAATGAATGTTTTTATCTTGCTTTGAATGGTGTACTAATTTTTTGAACCCGGTACCAACCGGTATAATCCCCCCCAGAACAATGTTCTCTTTTAGTCCTTTCAACCAATCAATACGACCTCGTAGAGCAGCTTTTGCTAAAACTCGAGCAGTTTCTTGAAAACTCGCTTCGGATATGAAACTTTGAGTATTAAGAGATGACTTCGTTATTCCCAATAAGATTGCCCGATAACAGATTGCTTCGTCCAAAATACGCCCTGCTCGCTCTGCTCGCAACAATCCTATTAATTCTCCAGGTGAAAAAACATTAGACATTCCATCTTCTGAAACCAACACTTTTGATGTTACTTGACGTACAATAATCTCTATATGTCTATTATGAATCTGTACCCCCTGGGATCGATAAACTTTTTGGATCTTATTAACCAAAGAGATACGACTTTGGGCTATGGTTAGTTCAGCTCCAATCAAGAATCCCCAGGGGATCCCAAGAATCCTTCGGATACGTTCGTCCCAACCTTCAATTCTCCTTTCAAGGTTCATCGATATTGAATCAATTGAACGAACTTCTAAGATTTGTTCCACTTTTGGAAGACCTTGCGTTATGTCACCGGATCTCGATTTTTCATATAGAAATGTAATTAATCTATCTCCTTCATAAAAGGTTTCCCCATAATGGCCATGAACAGTTGCTCCTGGAGTGACCAAATAGGGCTTAGCTGATCTTATAACTAAAGAGTCAACATGAACAATGAAAATTTGACCAGATTTTTTTATGCGTGATCCATATTTCAATAGACATACATTTTCACAAATAAATTGTCCAAGGCTAATTATTGTCCATGCCTCTTCACAAGAATTGTAAGGGAGAAAACACCAATTCAAATGGAATGAATTCCAAATGATGTTACTGCAGGGATCGGAATTAGAAATCCTCCTATTTTCATCTAGGAAAAAGTATTGAAATGGAAGTACTTGAAGCACTTGGAAAGTCTGTTGAAAATTTTCAAGTAACAAATATTTTTTTAAAAATAATTGATTAGAAGTCCTTAAATAGGAAGATGAACAAAAATTCACTATTTTAGGCACAATAGTACCTAAGGGACCCAACAAATCCCTAATTGGAGTCATAGGATCTGATTCTTTTGTCGCATTATTATATCTCGAAGTATTGAAGGGACCAATTCGAGAACAATTAGATGATGACAAAATTATGAAAGATTGGCATTCCTTATTTCGAGTCAACAACGTACCAAGAATTCCCTGATGTTGGGAAATTGATTGAATCTTCGCCTTGGAATCAAAAGTATTTATATGGGTACGATCTAATCTCTTATTGGAAATCAATCCTGAACCTGCCATATCATACCTTTTTATGGTATACAAAAAAGTGGACTTTACTAACTCAATTCGGATGAAATCACGAAGCAGATAATTTGCCCTTATTTTAACAAAAGAAGCATGAATCTCTTCTTCTTCTATAGAACCCTTTTTTTCTTGGTCCCAATTCAATACTAAGCAAGACCGAACT